ATCAAAGCTTCTATAAATACGGATAACCCCAATATATCGAAACTCATTGCCCATGGATAAAGAAACACTGTTTCAACATCAAAAACAACAAAAACTAGAGCAAACATATAATAACGGATTCGAAATTGTAACCAAGCATCGCCTATTGGTTCGATACCCGATTCATAACTAGAAAATTTCTCCGGACCTTTGCTAATCGGTGATAAGACTCCAGAAATTAGAAATGCTAAAATAGGAATAACACTTGATATTATTAGAAACGCCCAGAATATATCATATTCGTAACTCAGAAACATAGGCGCACTCCTATGAATGTGGAAAATATACTAGATTAATCGAGTCGAATTGGAATTAACTTATAACTCACCCATAACCAGTTAGTCAAAACAAAAATTGATTCAAGCGTCCAAGTTTCTTTGTTTGCTTTGGTACATGTCTCTTTTCAAGATTTATCGATTTTTTCTATTATGTTTACTTCAATTTTTTAATTTTTCGATATTGTTATTTCGATATTGCCATAGTATCAAAGAAGACGCTCCTCTCGCCTTTTACTTCGGATTCTTTCTAAAAAAAATGGGTGGAATTCAAAATAGAATTTTCATTTTTTGTTTAGTTGTTTAGAATTTCTAAATTTCTAATAGAATTTAAATTTCGTAGAATTTATTGAAATTTAGTAGAATTTCCAAATTCTTATTTTCATTTTTTTTATTAAAAATTCGAAATTAAATATTTAATAAAAGAAAATTGAAATTTTTCTTTTTTAATTTATGTAGAAATTGAAAATATTATTTAAACTATTAATTATTTAAACTATTAATTATTATATTAATTATAAATTATTATATTAATTATATATAGAATTATATTCTATTAATATTCGATGAATATTTATTCTATATTTGATTCTATATTAAAATATAGAATATTAATTTATTACTATTTTTTTTTTTTTTTACTATTTTATTTATTATTATTTATTAATTTCTATTTTTATTTATTAATTTCTATTTTCAATTTATTAAATATTTTTTATAGTAAAAAATATTTAATTTATATTACTATGATATATATTAAAAAAATCATTAATATATTAATAATTTCTATATAAATTTCTATATTAGTTTTCTATATCATTTACTAATTTCTATATTATTTTCTATATTATACTATCATTTTTTAGTATATTATTGATTAGATTATTAATTAATCTATATATATTAAGTTAAGATTTATATATTATTTTTAGATTCTTGATTCTTTATTTGTATTATTTATTATTAATTCGAAATATTAATTAATATTAATAAGGAATACGAATTAATAAGAATATAATAAGTATATTGTTTGCTTTATCTTTCTATTCTTTATATTGATATTGAATACGGCAAAAAGAACTCCTTTTTTTCTTTACGAAGTGCATGAAGTATACCAAAAACCTATTTTACAATGTTAACAATGAAAGTTTTCAAAGATTTTATCATTTTTCAAACTTCGACTTGTGAACTTGTCCATAAATACAGTACGTGGTTCTTAAACTCGTGTAACTTACTAGAGGATTGGGGTTTGGTTGGGTTAGGTTGGAATGTGTTTTTAATCGAGTTCGTGTCACGATTTTACCTCGAAAAATTAAATTCATTAGGCTTGAATAGGTAGCCAAAAGATAAAGAAAAAAGTATCACTAACTTGTTAATTACGGACAGGAGGGGAGTAAATTTCATATGTAATTGATTGACCTATGAAGAGGAATGAAGAAATTATGGTTTGCTTAACCAAGATTCGAACAAATACCAATTGGATTTACCTACTGAAATGTGATTTTTTTGGTTTCAGTTTTATGTCTCGGCCCTGAATGATTGTTGCGAGCAAGCTTATGAGAATGGTTTTTTTTTGATGAACCAAGTAATCGCCCCCAAGCAACCAGTTCCAACCAACAAAGAAAAAAAAGAATGAAGAAATGAAAACAAGAATTTTTTTATTTGAATTTTTTTTAGGGCTATACGGATTCGAACCGTAGACCTTCTCGGTAAAAGAGCTCAAACTTATTATTATCAAAATGATTCGAACTTTTTCAAAGACCCAACATGCATTTTTTTTTTTTGCATTGGGCTCATTCATTAACTGATATAAATAATCAGTTAGTCTACCATAATTCTCTTGATATAAAGATAACAAGATGGCTCTATGTGCTCGGATTTATTGATTCCGATCCGAGAGCACTACCAAAGTGTTTCAAAGAAGGGTTATCCTGATGTAGGTTTGCTTTTGACTTATATCAATCTAAGTTAAATAGAATCTCCATTGCCCCGCTTCTGCTTAAAGAATCCAATATGAAACTTTATACACCTTAAAGTTCATAGGATAGGACGAAAAGAGAATTTTTTGAGGTCCTTATACTCATTATGCCTAGCATTGAATAGACTGCGTATTCACCTTATCAAGGTCTTAAATCAATGATGGGGGTTCTATTGGGCGTCTAAAAGGATACCTAAGTTTACCCGAA